AACGCAACTAAGAGCTCCCAATTGAAGTAGTAATATTATTGAATCATCAGAACTACTTCGATATCTATTTTATAGTTCCTATCCACAGAGTTTTTGTGAATTCATAGAATTCATACAACTTTTTGTTTTTCCATTTCTTTCTTTGTTCCGAACCATTCTTTGAATTCGAACTCTTCGTTCTTTTTCTTGATTGAATTTCTTTATTCAATATTGAATTGAATTCACAGTTACAAATGAAACAGAAGGACTTTTATTGGAATCCCTACCCCATAATAGGAGGGCGGATTAGATATATCTTTTAGCTCATATATAACTAGCCTACTATTACATATACATGTCTTTCTTCCATAACGTAAACCAACTATTTGTATCTTGGATTCAGTCGTATTTTAAAAACATTTTTCGAAACATCTATAAAGGAAAGTTGGCTTATAGCGATTATATATATTACATATACCTAGTTTGATCCCACTCTTCTAACGAAACCATTTTCTCTTGAATCTCATTTTTTGTAAACCCCTATCTTCCTTTTATTTAATTTAGAATTTAGCATTATCCCACATGGATACAATCAATCTAAATGGGCGAATTTCTTAGTCTAAATCATTGCATAGAAATATAAGTCTTTGGTTGATCTAAGTTCATGTAATTTATTCTTTATTAATATTTTCTTTTGGTCAATCTTTGAATTGAATAAAACCGACTGAAATGGGAATCGCTCTATAGAACCTAATTTTTTTTTTTACAATTCCCTAATATCGTAATCTTTTTTACTATTCTTCTAGATCTTATAGATAGATAGATCTTATAGACTTTTTTGTCTATTTATGTGTATATTTATGTTCACGAAGAAGATTATCTCGAGCAAGGCATAGATTACCTTGCACTAAGCTAAAAAAGACTATTTCGAAACTTAGTCAATGGTGTCCCTCCATGGATTCACCTATATAAGCCGCAGCTAAAGTTGCAAAAATAAGAGCTTGAATACCACTTGTAAATAATCCAAGGAACATGACAGGTATAGGAACCACTGAAGGTACTAAAGAAACAAGAACAACAACTACTAATTCATCCGCTAATATATTTCCAAAAAGTCGAAAGCTAAGTGATAAAGGTTTTGTGAAATCTTCTAAAATGTTAATGGGTAAAAGGATTGGAGTTGGTTGTATGTATTTACCGAAATAACCTAATCCTTTTTTGCTAAGGCCCGCATAAAAATATGCTATTGACGTAAGTAAAGCTAAAGCAACGGTAGTATTTATATCATTCGTGGGTGCGGCTAACTCCCCATGAGGTAACTCTATGATTTTCCAAGGTAAAAGCGCCCCTGACCAATTAGAAACAAAAATAAATAGAAACAAAGTTCCAATAAAGGGAACCCATGGACCATATTCCTCTCCAATCTGGGTTTTGCTCACATCTCGAATAAATTCAAGGATATATTCGAAGAAATTCTGACCGTCAGTAGGAATGGTTTGTGGATTCCGAACAGTTACAATGGCTGAACCTAATAAGATAACAATTACAACCCAAGAAGTAATAAGTACTTGGGCATGGACTTGGAAACCGCCTATTTTCCAATAGAAATGCTGGCCTACTTCCACACCAGATATTTCATATAACCCTTTTAATGTGTTAATGGAATATGATAGAACATTCATATTGTCCTCTGAAAGAAAGAAAACTTTACAAGAAATTATTTTGATTCAACCGTCTTTTTTTCGACTTGCTCACTTGAATTGTATATTTTAGATACCAACTAATCACATAATATCCCCAGTTTTTTATCTCTTTTATGAGATTCAGAAATAGTAACGGATTCCGTCAATCTATGGAATTCAAAAAAGAATTTATTTATCTTATTATTAATCAGGGATTTCGTATATAGCTAGAACGCCCTTCACAAATCGCAAATACTAATTTGTTAAGAATTAATCGGATTGAAGCTATAGCGTCATCATTCGCTGGAATCGAAATATCTGTGAGATCCGGGTCACAGTTTGTATCAATTAAACAAATTGTTGGAATTCCCAAAGTGATACATTCTTGAAGAGCCATATATTCTTCTTGCTGATCAACGATTATTACAATATCGGGTAACCCTGTCATATATTTAATCCCGCCCAAATATGTTTGCAAGTGAAATAACTGTCTCTTTAATCGAGCCGCATCCCCTTTCGGAAGGCGGTGGATTCCCCCTGTCTTTTGTTCCATTCTCAAGTCCCTGAACTTTTGAAGTCTCATTTCTGTAGTGGACCAATTCGTTAAAAGGCCGCCTAGCCATTTTTTATTAACATAATGACACCGAGCTCTTATTGCAGCCCGCGCTACTGGATCAGCTGCTTTATTTTTGGTACCAACAATTAAGAATTGTTTTCTCCTACTTGCTGCATCAAAAACCAAATCACACGCTTCTGATAAAAAACGAGCAGTTCTAGTAAGATTTGTAATATGAATACCCTTACGCTTTGCAGAGATATAAGGTGCCATTTTCGGATTC